AAATTTGAATTCGAAGCAATGGATAAATTGGATCTATTGAAGACTTAATTGAATTGCAATTAAACTCGGCCCAATCTTTTACTAAAAGGATTGAGCCGAATACAAAGATTCTATTTAGTCTATCTATCTCATATATAGATATATTTATCTAGATATACAAGATAAAAAAAACATAACGAAATAAACAATTGAAATGCTTCTATTGTTTGTTCTTGTTTGTTGTGTTGGATCCACAATTAATCTTATGGGTCTTTAGGATTGGTGTATTCTTTTAATCCCTCCTTAGTTTCGGATCATGAATGGAGTCAAGTATCACAACCTCTTCTACCCATCCTGTATATTGTCCTTTTCGTTCCGTGTTGGAATAGACGAGATTTTACGAAAAAAGTTTTTGATAAAAGAGAACAAATATTTCTTTTTTTTCGATACGAATTTGACACAAGATGAGGGAAGTCGCTATTTCAATTTCGAATTCAAAAAAAAAATATTTCGAATAGTCTATAATCAAAAAGAGTTCCATCATATATAGTTCTAGCGAAGTAATACTCCGGGTTCTCACAAAACAAAAGAAAATCCTTTACTCATTCCTTATTTTATTAGTTAATGATACAGTGATTGGATCTCTATGTTTATTCCGATATAAAATGAGATATTCAAATTATTTTTCATCGAATGGCTATTCATCTATTGTATTTTCATGTAAATAGGGGCAAGAAAGTTCTATGGAAAAATGGTGGTTCAATTCGATGTTGTATAAAGGAAAATTAGAATACAGGTGTGGGCTAAGTAAATCAATTGATAGGTTTGGTGATCCTATTGAAAAAACCAGTGTAAGTGAAGATCCGGTTATAAACGATACGGATAAAAAGATTCATAGTTGGAGTGAAAGTTCTAGTTACAGTAATGCTAATCATTTAGTAGGTGTCAGGGACATTCGTAATTTTATCTCTGATGACACCTTTTTAGTTAGAGATAGTAATAGGAATATATATTCCATATATTTTGATATTACTAATCAAATTTTTGAGATTGACAATGATCCTTCTTTACTGAGTGAACAAGAAAGTTCTTTTTTTAGTTATCGTTATCGGACTTATGCTTATCTGAAGAATGGATCTAAGAATGACGATCCGCCCTGTGATCGTTCCATGTATGATACTAAATACAGTTGGAATAATCACATTACTAGTTGCATTAACTCTTATCTTGTTTCTCAAATCTGTATTCAGAGTTCCATTTTAAGTAGTAGTGACAATTCCAGTGACAGTTACATTTCTAGTTACATTTATGGTGAAAGTAGAAATAGTAATGAAAGGGGGAGCTCCAGTATAAGAACTAGCAGGAATGGTATTGATTTCACTCGAAGAGAAAATTCTACTGATTTCGATTTGACTCAAAAATATAGGCATTTGTGGGTTCAATGCGAAAATTGTTATGGATTAAATTATAAGAAACTTTTGAAGTCCAAAATGAATATTTGTGACCAATGTGGATATCATTTGAAAATGAGTAGTTCAGATCGAATCGAACTTTCGATTGATCCAGGTACTTGGGATCCTATGGATGAAGACATGGTTTCTCTGGATCCTATTGAATTTCATTCGGAGGAGGAACCCTATAAAGATCGTATTGATTCTTATCAAAGAAAGACAGGATTAACCGATGCTGTTCAAACAGGCACAGGTCGACTAAACGGTATTCCCATAGCAATTGGAGTTATGGATTTTCAGTTTATGGGGGGTAGTATGGGATCCGTAGTAGGCGAGAAAATCACCCGTTTGATCGAGTACGCTACCACTAAATTTTTACCTCTGATTCTAGTGTGTGCTTCCGGAGGAGCACGTATGCAAGAAGGAAGCTTGAGCTTGATGCAAATGGCTAAAATATCTGCCGCTTTATATGATTATCAATCCCATAAAAAGTTATTCTATGTATCAATCCTTACGTCCCCTACTACTGGTGGGGTAACGGCTAGTTTTGGGATGTTGGGGGATATCATTATTGCCGAACCTAATGCTTACATTGCATTCGCAGGTAAAAGAGTAATTGAACAAACATTGAATAAGATAGTACCTGAAGGTTCACAAGCGGCTGAATATTTATTCCATAAGGGCTTATTCGATCTAATCGTACCACGTAATCCTTTAAAGGGTATTCTGAGTGAGTTATTTAAGCTTCACGCTTTTTTTCCTTTGAATTAAAATTCACTTATTAAGTTAAGTGGAGCCTAAAGTCAAATTATTTTTATTTTATTTAGTTACATTTTTGTATTTGTAGCGAACAATGAGGCATTTTATCGGAATCAAAGTAAAAATTCTAAGGAAGAATTTCTTTTTTCTTTGGTGACATAATCAAATAATATTGAATTCTAAATTGTATAAAGAATCGTGTGGATAATTCTTTTTTTATACCGATATTACTGATTATTAATTAGGAAACCCCTATCAACAATATAAAAAAAATTGTTCCTTCTTCGAAATTCAAATTGGTCAAGGCAAATAAAAGAAACCGAAGGTCATCTTTCCTTCTTGCTTCGTATGTATGGTATATATAATTCAAATATAGAAAATAGAGATATAGAGTATCTTTTCTTTCGACTATATCTTCTGAGAATCTCTATTTTGACTAAGAATCCTGCTCTTGGATTGAATTCTAACGAATCCTTCGGGAATTTGTAAGAAACTCTTTATTTCTTTATTTATTAAAGAAAAAAAAGATTCGAATTGAATTCGAATTTTGAGACAAGAATAGAATAGATTCTCATACGTATATTTTATATAGAAAGATAAAGAAGAATAAGTCTCATTTATTTAATTATCCATTCCTTGCACTTATTATTTAATATATATACTCACTTAGATATACTCAATATAATTATATACGAATTATAATTATTCTAAGATATCTTTCTAACAATAACAGGTACAAATATTAAATCGAGGTACCCATTCTATGACAACTCTTAACAACTTACCTTCTCTCTTTGTGCCTTTAGTGGGCCTAGTATTTCCGGCAATTGCAATGGCTTCTTTATCTTTTCATGTTCAAAAAAACAAGATTTTTTAGATTCGATAGGTTCGAATCTTATCTATTTTTTTTCAAGACTTCGATATAGATAACACAGATATCTATTTAGTAGAATATGGCGGTTTCCTTCGAACATAGCTCTTATGTATGCGTAAATATATGGGTAAATAAATTATAGCAATTTTCAAATAGATCGGAATCGAGGTGGATGTATGAAATGGAAAGTCAATGTATCCATATGTGGATATCTATAGGAGATCATATAAAAAGGATATTCTTATTTTAGACCTAACCAATTTGATCTAACCAATTAGATGAATTACTCCTAAAGGGTTACATCCGAATGACGCTAGTTGATGAGAGTTCCTTCGGAAACAAAAAAAGGAAAGTCAAATTCATTTGGACTATTTTCTCAATTCCAATAAAATGCAACTGGATCTAGTATGAGTTGGCGATCAGAACATATATGGATAGAACTTATAGTGGGGTCTCGAAAAATAAGTAATTTCTGCTGGGCCTTTATCCTTTTTTTAGGTTCACTAGGATTCGTATTAGTTGGATCTTCCAGTTATTTCGGTAAGAATTGGATATCTTTAGTTCCGTCTCAACAAATTCTTTTTTTTCCACAAGGGATCGTGATGTCTTTCTACGGTATCGCAGGTCTCTTTATTAGTTCTTATTTGTGGTGCACAATTTCGTGGAATGTAGGTAGTGGCTATGATCGATTCGATAGAAAAGAAGGAATAGTGTGTATTTTTCGTTGGGGATTTCCTGGAAAAAATCGTCGCATCTTCCTACGATTTCGTATGAAAGATATTCAGTCCATCCGAATAGAAGTTAAAGAGGGTATTTATGCTCGTCGTGTCCTTTATATGGAAATAAAAGGACAGGGGGCCGTTCCCTTGACGCGTACTGATGAGAATTTGACTCCGCGTGAAATTGAGCAAAAAGCCGCGGAATTGGCCTATTTCTTGCGCGTACCGATTGAAGTATTTTGAAATGAACTTGAACTGAAGAAGAAATTCCGGCAGGGAAAAAATTCAAGAATTCTCTTTCTTTCTTCAGCATAGCATAGCTTAATAAAGCTTTTTCAGAACGTTCATTCGAGCCAAAGTAGACGTATATGGAACATCCATAAAACGAAACTTTTTTTGTCCGCATAAAAAATAATTTATGCGTATGGAAATCCACTCAACTCAATTCAGTAAAAAACAAGTAAAAGTAGCAAATCGAAATAAAATAATAGATTTATCTCCATAAAGGATTTCTCTTTTTATTTTCAATATGAATTGATAGGTTAGATACAAATAGATTATATCTTGTAAATTCTCTCTCCTTTCTTTTGTCAATCGAACTTTCTTTTTTTTCTCTTTTCTTTTGTGTTTCTTAATTATCAAAGGCAAAGGATTGCTTGTATCTCTTATAAGGATAACTTTTCTGTCTTGTTTTGCCACTCATTTTTGATCATTAGGTTTTGAATTTGTGATCGTTAGATCCAAATATTCTTCATAAATCTCTCTCCATTTTTCCTGGACTATAACTGCGGGTAGCCGGCCATTTTTTTTTTTCGAAAGATTTTCTTTTTTGATAGAAAGTACAAAAGGAGTTCTTTTGGCTTAAAATCCGAATAATATAGTATTCATTACTTGCTTGAATTGGTTCTTTTAAGCATTCATCGAAAAGGGCTTCGAATTTAATCAATTCAATTGAGGTATCTGGAAACAAGATTTTTTATTATTTCGTCATTCAAAACGGGTATTTTATTTCGGTATTCTTTCTAAATTCAAGGAAGAACTACTGAAATCACAAATAAAAAACAGGGAATAGATTCATAGGTCCGATGCCTTGTAATAGAACTTAGGGTTAATAGAAATAGTAGATCACATAGATTAAACAAATGAGGTGGGTTCATTAACAATTCAAAGATGAAAAGAAAAAATGGCAAAAAAGAAAGCATTTCTTCCTCTTCTATATCTTACATCTATAGTATTTTTGCCCTGGTGGATCTCTCTCTCATTTAATAAATGTCTTGAATTTTGGATTACTAATTGGTGGAATACTAGGCAATCCGAAACTTTTTTGACTGATATTCAAGAAAAGAGTATTCTAGAAAAATTCATAGAATTGGAAGAACTCTTACTCTTAGACGAAATGATAAAAGAATACCCGGAAATACATCTACAAACACTTCGTATAGGAATCCACAAAGAAACGATGCAATTGATCAAGATGCACAATGAGGATCATATCCATATGATTTTGCATTTATCGACAAATATAACCTCTTTCATTATTTTAAGTGGTTATTCTATTCTGGGTAATGAAGAACTTGCTATTCTTAACTCTTGGGTTCAAGAATTCCTATATAACTTAAGTGACACAATAAAAGCTTTTTCTATTCTTTTATTAACTGATTTATGTATCGGATTCCATTCGCCCCATGGTTGGGAACTAATGATTGGCTATGTCTACAAAGATTTTGGATTTGTTCACAACGATCAAATTATATCTGGTCTTGTTTCTACTTTTCCAGTCATTCTGGATACAATTTTTAAATATTGGATCTTCCGTTATTTAAATCGTATATCTCCATCACTTGTAGTGATTTATCATTCAATGAATGATTGATCCAACTATAATATTTGTTACTTTGTAACATAAGGTACATAAGCAAAGCATTTCAATTTGAAGACGCCCTTACTATTTCTACCCTACAGGGATTTCTCCTACTACTATATTCCAGTAAAATTATTTCAGTAAACTAAATAGCAGAATTGTGGATAGGGAACGATACAAGCGACCTACCTAATTTTATTGTAGAAATTTTCGGGATCAATGATTGGACCATGCAAACTAAAAACACCTTTTCTTGGATAAAGAAAGAGATTATTCGATCTATTTCCGTATCGCTGATGATATATATCATAACTCGGACATCCATTTCAAATGCATATCCCATTTTTGCACAGCAGGGTTATGAAAATCCACGAGAAGCGACCGGGCGTATTGTATGTGCCAATTGCCATTTAGCTAATAAGCCCGTGGATATTGAGGTTCCACAAGCGGTGCTTCCTGATACTGTATTTGAAGCAGTTGTTCGAATTCCTTATGATATGCAAGTTAAACAAGTTCTTGCTAATGGTAAAAAGGGAGGTTTGAATGTTGGGGCTGTTCTTATTTTACCTGAGGGATTTGAATTAGCCCCCCCCGATCGTATTTCGCCCGAGATGAAAGAAAAGATAGGCAATCTGTCTTTTCAGAGCTATCGCCCCACTAAAAAAAATATTCTTGTGATAGGTCCTGTTTCTGGTCAGAAATATAGTGAAGTCACCTTTCCTATTCTTTCCCCGGACCCCGCTACTAATAAAGATGTTCACTTCTTAAAATATCCCATATATGTAGGCGGGAACAGAGGAAGGGGTCAGATTTATCCCGATGGGAGCAAGAGTAACAATACAGTTTATAATGCTACAGCGTCTGGTGTAGTAAGGAAAATCATACGAAAAGAAAAAGGGGGGTACGAAATAACCATATCGGATGAGTCAGATGAACGTCAAGTGGTTGATATTATTCCCCCAGGGCCAGAACTTCTTGTTTCCGAAGGCGAATCTATCAAACTTGATCAGCCATTAACGAGTAATCCTAATGTGGGAGGATTTGGTCAAGGGGATGCAGAAATAGTACTTCAAGATCCATTCCGTGTCCAAGGCCTTTTGTTCTTCTTGGCATCTGTTATTTTGGCACAAATATTTTTGGTTCTTAAGAAGAAACAGTTTGAGAAGGTTCAATTGTCCGAAATGAATTTCTAGATTCGCGAATTTCCAATATCAAGTTCGTAAAAAGAATCAAATTCTTGTTTTGGCAATTCAATTATGTTATGTATGATCCAAAATTATAAAAAGCTTTTTGCTTGTTTCTATTCCAGATGTCGATACCGGGAATTATTTGTACCGCATTCCTAGTCATAGTATGTATATTGTAAAGAAGATTATTTTACTTTTTATCTCTTCTTTTTTGTTCAAGCCAAATTCGAGCGGTATCACTAGGTCACTCTTGTGAGATTGAAATGTCATAGAATGGATCAATCGTTTTCTATTCTAATAGAATAAAATTCGAATAAAATCGAAAATTTTACTGGATACTAAATATAAGATAAGTAAGTGGAGAATAGAAAACAAAGGATTATTCGCCTTCTTCTTAGTCTTTTCTTTGACACAAGAAAGGAATTTTCTGCATTTCTTTCTTGTGTCTACATAAGGTTTTTGATCCCGTTCGTCAAAGATTACTATCCTTAGTTTCTATTTTTTTCCAGGTTTATTAGAACCCTTTTTTTCTATTTATTACATATAGAAAAGAAAGTAGTGAACAAACAAGAAACAGAGGTCAATTTTTTGATAAAATAGAACTTATTCTAATGAACTTCGAAAAAAATTCAACTTTGATGAGATACTAAATAGAGTAAGGATCTATTCG